GAAAAGGAATGTTGAAGTTGAAAAAATTACCTAATCATTCGCATTTTTGTTGGGGAGTCTAGAAATTAGACGTTTTCTGGTCGAATCATAAGCACTTACTTCTATTTTGACTCTATCTCCTGATAGTATACGTATAAAATCGCCTCGGGCTTTTTCTGAAGCATAATTTAAAACCAGATTTTCATTATCTAATCTAAACGAATCCGTAACATATTATTGCAAAGTTATTAAGAAATTAAACCTTTCTGAATCCCTTTTTTTTGTTCTTTTTGTTTTCTATCTAAAAGTCTCTTGAAATATCAACTAATCTAATGTAGGAGGAATGCTATTAGAAATCTCTTCTTTACTATTTTTTTTTCACAAATAGGGGAAGTTCAGATACAATTTAAATATCGAAAAGATTACCATATATAACACAAGATTTCTCCACCGATTCTTTCTAGGCGAGCCTCTCGGTCTGTCATTATACCCCGAGAAGTAGAAAGAATTACAATCCCCATTCCACCTAAAATTCGCGGAATTTGTTGATAGTTAGAATAGATTCGTAGACCAGGGCGACTGATGCGTTTTAAATTTAGACTCGTTTGACATGGTCCTTTCCTATTTCTTCTATGTCGTAGGGTTAAAGCCAAAAAAAAAAAATTGCCTTCCTGGTGTTTCCTCACATTTTCAATAAAACCTTCTCGTAAAAGTATTTTTATAATGTTTTCGGTGATGTTAGTAGATGCTATTCGAACGGTTCCTTTTCTATCCATGTCCGCATTTCGTATCGAGGTTATTATGTCAGCAATAGTGTCCCTACCCATGATAAACTAAACCTTTTGTTGCCTCGTAATTTTGATATAATCAACATACTTTGTTTTCATTTTTTTTTTATAATTTATGAATTAAATATTATTATTTTTTATTTTATTAATTTTATATTTTTTTTATATATTTTTATTAAAGGTATATGCGTGAAACACAATCTACTAATTAATTTTAATTTAATTGATTTCGTTCAAATATCAAATATTAGAAATCATGTAATGCTCTTATAACGCTTTATTTTATAATACTTCAGGTGCTAATGAAACTATTTTTGTGAAATTTAACTGTCTCAATTCCCGAGCGATTGCACCAAAAATTCGAGTTCCCTTTGGATTTCCTTCTTGATCAATTACAACTGCAGCGTTGTCATCATATCGTATTATCATACCGTTGTCGCGTTTAAGTTCTTTCGAAGTACGCACAATTACAGCTCTGATCACTTCAGATCTTTCTAGAGGTGAATTGGGGACTGCTTCCTTGATCACAGCAATAATAACGTCGCCGATATGAGCATATCGGCGATTACTAGTTCCTATGATTCGAATACACATCAATTCTCGAGCTCCGCTATTATCTGCTACATTCAAATGGGTCTGAGATTGGATCATATTCTTTTTTGAATCTGTTATTTCAATGGAAAGGGGCAAAAAAAAGAAATATTGTTTGTCCAAAACAAAAAAAAAAGAAACTTGCGAATTTTTTCCTAACAAAGAAAGGCCTTTTCCTTTTAGTTCTGTATTCCTATCTCAAAATAATGAATAAAGAAAGGCTTTTTCCTTTTAGTTCTGTATTCCTATCTCAAAATAATGAATTGAGTTCGTATAGGCATTTTGGACGCTGCTATTAAAATAGCCTTTTTGGCTATATTTTCTGCTACCCCGCCCATTTCATAAATCATTCTACCCGGTTTAACGACAGCTACCCAATATTCGGGAGATCCCTTCCCCGAACCCATACGTGTTTCCGAGGGTCTTAGGGTAACTGGTTTGTCGGGAAAGATACGTACCCATATTTTTCCACCGCGGCGTACATTTCGTGTCATTGCCCGACGCCCTGCTTCTATTTGTCTAGACGTAATCCAAGCGGGTTCAAGTGCCTGAAGAGCATATCTACCGAAACAAATACGATTGCCGCGATAAGATACTCCTTTCATTCTTCCTCTATGTTGTTTACGGAATCTGGTTCTTTTGGGGTTATAGTTGATGGTTGTTTCGCAATTCCATCTCTACTGCAGAACCGGACATGAGAGTTTCTTCTCATCCAGCTCCTCGCGAATGAAATGATTATGATAATGAAATGATTATGATTAAAAAGAAAGTATACATATGAATAATATACTGAATCTTGGGATTCTTTGATATTGATATTTTACCCAATTTATTTTAGTAGATTAGAAATTTGTATATTTTTTATTTGTCTATCTTATATAGATAATTATGTATTCTATTTCTATATAGAAATTTATAGAGAATTTTAAATTTATATTTTTATATTTATAGATAATTATTTTTAGATAATATTTAGATAATGTTCTTTAAAATGTTATAACAAGTCTGTATTTATTATGATTATTAGATCAGATCACTTAAAATTTAGAAATCAAATAATATCAAAATCTTCGCGGGCGAATATTAACTCTTTTAATATTTACTTCATTTGTAGGGTTAACCTATGACCTCTCAGAATAAAT